ATACTTTGACGTATTTCTGCTCCAGAAAATGATTCAGATAATTGTGCTAACTTTGAATAATCAAATAATTGCCATGTATTCGGGCGGAATTCCTGTAAATGAATTTTAAAAATTTGTTCACGCTCTTCTTTTTTAGGTAAATCTAAAAAAAAGATTTCATCAAAACGTCCTTTGCGAATAATTTCTAATGGTAACGCATCAACATTGTTTGCTGTCGCGACAACAAAAACAGGTTTTGTCTTCTCTGATAACCAACTTATAAATGTAGCTAATACACGATTACTAGTTCCACTATCGCCTTTATTATCATTATTACTAAATGCTTTATCAATTTCGTCGATCCATAATATACATGGGGATAAAGTCTCAGCAACGTTAATCATTTGTCGAAGTCTTGATTCTGATTCGCCAACGATTCCCCCAAAAAGTTTACCAACATCTAATTTTAATAAGGGTAATTGCCATTCAGTAGCAATTGCTTTAGCCGTAAGCGATTTTCCTGTTCCTTGAATTCCAACAAGTAATAAGCCACGTGGAGTTGGTAAACCATAATTTAAAGCTTGTATACCAAAAGAAGTTTTTCTTTTTTTTAACCATTCTTTTAAATTATTTACTCCTCCAATACTACTAATTTTTTCATTTACTGACCAATATTCTAAAATTTCCGTTTGACTTATAATTTGTTTTTTTTCATTTAATAAAATTGATATACTACCTTCATTAATTGTTTTATGAGTAACAATAATTTTAGATAAAACTCGTCGAATGCGTTCCAGAGACAAACCTTGACATGCTCTTGTTAAGCTTTCAAATAAATTTGGATCAACTTTAATCTTTAATGAATTAATTAGTCTATCTAATTCTTGAGTTATTTCACTCTCAATTGGTAGATCAAATTGCAATACTGTTATTAAGTCCTGTAATTCTTTGGGAATTTCAAGTTCTGAAGCAATAATAATAATTGTTTTCGGTTGTAATTTTAAAATACGACTTATATTTTTTAATTTTCGTGAAATTGAAATATCTGTTAAAAAACGATTAAAATCTTTTAATAAAAACAGTGCTGGTGTCTCTGAAGTTAACCGTTCAACAAGCTCTAATGCCTGTAACGGATTTCGTTTTCCAAACCCTTCATTATTAGGATTATTTGTATAACCATCAACAAAATCCCAACTATAAATACTTCGATTTAAATTTGTTTTTATATGTTTTCGAATAACATATTCGACACGATCTTCTTCAAGTGTATTAATATATATAATTGGATAGCGAGCTTTTAATAAAAGTGTTAATTCATCATTAAATTTCATAAGTTAGTTATCTAGAAACTTAGTTTGTTAAACTACTATTATATTAGATTTAAATAAAAAATTATTTATTATTAGAGTGAACAAAAAAGTTAACTCTAATAATGCAATAGTATTAATTTTGAATTGCTAAATTTTTTCGTCCTTTTCGTCGACGATTCCGAATAGTTTTACGACCTTGAGCACTCGACATACGAGCACGAAAACCTGATAATTTTAAAATGGAATACCTTGTTTTATTACCTAATGTACGTTTTGTCATAATGAAATTCTAAATTTAAAATAAAAATTAATTTAAGTATTCTAATTATAATATTGATGAACGAAGAAGGTCATAAATGACTAAATGTCGAATTGTTACTGTTCGATTTTGAAACAATTCATATGCTTCGTTTTTATATTCAAATAATGGATTTCGTTGTCCATAACTACGCCATCCTACAGCATCTCGTAACAATGACATTTTTTGTAAATGTTCTTTCCAAGCTATATCAATGTAAATTAAAATAAGTGTCCGTTCTATCGATCGAATTATACCTAGATGTCGAATTTCTAATTCTAATACTTTTAATTCATACGATAACCAAAATTCTTGAAATAAATAAGTTTCTAACTCAAATGAATCGAAGTTATTTAAATCATATCCAAGTTTGTTAAGAATATTTAAGAAATTTATTCTTGTTCCAAATAAATTTTCAATTAGAAATGTAACTTGGTTAATATCGAATTTTCTTTGTTTTAATTCACTTACAATTTCTTCGATAATTTGTTCTCCGTATGCTAAAATTTTATCACGAACTGACGTACTTTCTAATATTTTTCGTCGTTCATAATAAACAACTGCACGTTGTTTATTTAAAATTTCATCATAATCAAATAATGATTTACGACCATCATAGCGATCTTCTTCAACACGTTTTTGCGCCGAGTCTAAACTTTTCGTTAATAATTCTGATTCTAATGGAACATCGTCAAAAAGCTGATTTTGCATAAAATTTTGAATTTTCGAACCACCAAAAATTCTTAACAACTCATCCTCTAAACTTAAAAAGAATCTTGATTTTCCTGGATCTCCTTGTCTACCACAACGTCCTCGTAATTGGTTATCAATTCGACGGGAATAATTTCGTTCGGTTCCAATAATATAAAGACCACCTAAATTTTTAACAATTACATTGTCCAATTTTTGACTTTTTTGTGAGAAATTAAGTAATTCATTAACTAAAAATTTAATGGAACATTGATATGTAGTTTTTGGAATTTGAATTTGATCACTTTCATTTAAAAGTTTTAAAATTCCAGTTTCCGATAAAGTTAAAAAGTTAGAATCTTCAAGTAGTGAATGTAAAGCACTTAAAAATTTTTGTGAGGTACCAAATAAATGCACCAATAAAGGAGACATTATTTTTGACTTCTTTAATTGATTTTTTGCAACAACTAAAATTGTATACAATTGTTTGCGAATTTTAAATGTAATATTTCCACCTAAAATAATATCAGTTCCTCGACCTGCCATATTAGTAGCAATTGTAATACTATTTTTTTTTCCCGCTTGTGCTACAATTTCGGCTTCCCGTTTAACATTTTCAGGTTTTGCATTTAAAATTTGATAAGATAATTTATATTCTTTTAATAATTCACCTAACATCTCAGACTTTTCAACAGTTGTTGTCCCAATTAAAATAGGTTGTCCTGTAAAAGAAATATCCTTACATTCTTTAGCTACTGCATTCCATTTGGATAGATTGTCTTTATAAACAAAGTCAGGAAAGTCTTTTCGAAGATTAGGGCGAGCTGTAGGAATTGTTTCAACAGGTAATTTATAAATTTTTTCAAATTCAACTTCTGCTGTTTTAGCTGTTCCAGTCATACCTGATAGTTTAGGATATAACAAAAAGAAGTTTTGATATGTAATTGAAGCTTTTGTTTCTGTATTTTGACGAATCGGTACGTTTTCTTTAGCTTCTACAGCCTGGTGTAATCCGTCACTCCAACGCCTATCAGGCATTGTTCGACCAGTAAATTCATCAACAATAATAATCTGATTATTTTGAACGATATAATGAACGTTTCTAAAAAACAAGGTAGTCGCTTTAATTGCAGTAATTATATAAGGAATCCAAGGATCATTTGGATTATATAAATCTTCAATAGCTAAAATATTTTCGATTTGTATAGTTCCTTGCTCTGTTAAAATAACATTCTTATTTTTTTCATCAACTTTAAAATGAACGTTAACTTCTAAATAATTAGTAACTTCAGCTGCTATAATATATTTATCAATTGATGTTTCAATTGAATCTGAAATAATTAAAGGTGTTTGTGCTTCATCAATAAAAATCGAATCTACTTCATCAACAATACAATAATTAAAAGGCGGTAAAACAACTTCATTAATGTTTAATGCCATATTATCACGAAGATAATCAAATACTACTTCATTGTTTGTTACATAAGTTATATCTGCCTGATAATTTTGTTGACGTTCCGAAACCAACATATTCTCTTGAATTAATCCTGTATCTAATCCTAAAAATCGATAAATTTGACCCATTGATACTTGATCACGATTTGCTAAATAGTCATTAACGGTAACAATATGAACACCTTTATTTGTTAAAGCATTTAAATAAGCAGGTAACGTTGCAACTAATGTTTTCCCTTCTCCAGTTCGCATTTCGGCAATCTTTCCACTATTTAAAACCAATCCTCCCATTAATTGAACATCAAAATGGCGTAATCCTAGAGTTCGCAAACTTGCTTCACGTGTAATTGCAAATGCTTCAGCGATCAATGGTGTTAAATCCTGTTCATTTTGATATCGTTTTTTAAATTGAAATGTTTTATTTCGTAACTCACTATCAGTTAATGTATTTAAATTGCTTTCTAAGGCATTAATTTGATCAATTAATTTTTGATATTTTTTTACAATTGAATCTTTTGTAAATGGATTTTTTAACATTTTATAAATTTTAGGACATTTTGTTAAACAATAATATTTATTCGTTTATGTTTGGCATCTTTATAATCAAATTTTACAGTTCCATCTGTTAAAGCAAATAAAGTAAAATCTTTACCACAACCAACATTAAGCCCAGGTTTAAATTTCATTCCGCGTTGTCTAACTAAAATGTTCCCGGCTTTAACAACTTGTCCTCCAAATCTTTTAACTCCTAATCGTTTGGCATTTGAATCTCGACCATTTTTCGTACTACCAGCACCTTTTTTATGAGCCATTTTATTATTTCCTTTATCTTTAATTAATACTTATATCTTCAATAAGAACTCGTGTCATTTCTTGACGATGACCTTGTTTTTTACGTGTTTTCTTTTTTGGTCTCATTTTATAAACAATAGTTTTACGTCCACGTAAATGTTCTAAAATTTTACCTTTAATTTTTACACTATCTAAATAAGGCTTTCCAATAAGGATTTCACCATCATTATTTAATAATAAAACTCGATTTAAAATAATTTCTTTACCTAGTTCTGTTGGAATACGATTCAAATCATAATATTTCCCAGTTTCAATCCAGAACTGTCTTCCACTTATTTCGACAATTGCGTATTTCATAATTTCAAAGATGTTATCTCTATACAAAAATATAGTAATAAAAAACTTTTAATAAAGTCAAATTATTTAGAACTATATAGTTGTTACCTTGTAATATTTTTTAATGTCCATAATTCATTATAAAAAAATTCAAATGCTTTTGATTGGTAACAATCAGAGTTAGTTATAATGGATAAATTGCGAGTTATTTTTATATTTTCAATTGTAATAATTTCAACAGTTTTTAGTTCAATTTCTTTTTCAATAGCCGAGGACGAAACAAAAGCTGCACCTAAACCTAAACTAACGGCAGTCTTTATTGCTTCAATTGAATTTAATTGCATAATAATATTAAATTGTTTTGTTTCAATATTATTCTGCATTAAGATATTATCAATAAATTTTCGTATAGTAGAATTAGAATTTAATGTTATAAAATTTAAGTGATATAAATCATCTTTGTTTATAATTTTTTTCTTTTTTATTGCAAATGGATGTGATTTGGGGATTATTAATAAGAGTTCGTCTTCAACAAAATTTTCAACTTTAAGACTTTTTTTTAATTCAGTTGGAACATCTCCTCCAACAACTGCAATATCAATTTCACGATTAACTACATTTTTTGCTATTACTCGGGTAGATTCTACTTGGACTTTTAAATTTATCTGGGGATAATTTTGAGCAAATAAAGCTAAAACACGTGGCATTAAATATGTTCCAATTGTTTGGCTTGCACCTACTGTTAAATTTCCACGGTCACCATTTTTGAGATCATTCAAAACTCGACAACTTTCTTCACATAGAGCCAGGACTCGTTCAGAATATTGAAGAAATACTTTTCCCGCTTCAGTTAATGAAATTTTATTATGTTCTCTATTCAATAATATAATATCTAAACGATTTTCTAACGTTTTAATTTGCTTACTTAATGATGGTTGAGAAATAAATAAAACCTCAGCTGCGCGAGTAAAACTTTTTTCAGAAGCAACAGCTTTCAAAATACGAAGTTGTTGTAGTGTAAAAGGAAGAATCATTTCTTTTAAAGTAATGTGTGTTATTTATAAAATTTATGATGGATTTTCTTTGTCAAATTGCGGATGGAGAGACTCGAACTCTCAAAACAAAAGTTACTAGGACCTAAATCTAGCGCGTCTACCAATTTCGCCACATCCGCCCCTTTAAATATATTAACAATCAATTTGAAAAAATTCAAATTGATTATTAATTAATCAGAAAGAAACTTATTTATTTTAATTAGTAACTAGGAACTATAAATTCATATTTGGAAAATAAAATTTACTCGTTAATCTTAAACTAAAAAGTATCTTTCTATATACTTAATAATTTACCCTATATATCATGATAGCAAAGGAATAAGTATTTAATTCAATAATCGAATTATATTTCTTTTATTCATCCATATACATACTATATAGAAAGCTAGTTGATTTTCCTCGTAAAATTGATTTAGCTAATGAAAGTGATTTTTCTGCTGCTTTACTAGCCTTTCTTTTCCAATTTGCTTTACGAGCATTTTTTTTTGATTTCGATGTCCGTTTTTTCGGTACAGCCATAATTCTAAAATTTTAGAGAATAATATAGAGTAGACTATAAAAAAAAATTAAGAAAAAGTCAACTAATTTTAAACATTATTCGTTTTTCCCTTAATAATTCGTTTTTTGATTCCAACGTTCTAAAACTAATGTATTTGATCCATCATTATTTTGTTGATATTTAATTGGTTGGAATCCAATTTTTTGACTTTCTCCAATGATAACTTCACCTGCGTATTGTTGTGCAACTTTATCAACAAAACTTTCGATTGGATATGGTTGTTCCCAAAAACTCATATCAACAACTAATTCATATTCGTGTCCGTTCCAACAAAATTCAACATCATACCCATTAGATTGGGGAATCACTAAATTAATATTATATGGATTTGAATTATACCCCTCTATAACTTTTTTTTCTCGTTGATGAGTAATTTCTAATCTATTTAGAGCTTTTTCTAAATAAAATAAATTTTGGAAACGAGTTTTCATATTTGTAAAATGTGACATATAGATCTCTAGTTTTAATGTTAATACGTTTATAATAAGTATAGATCAACTAAACGATATTAAACGTCTATTTGTATTTACATATATATAATTAAAAACTATTTTCTTCAAATTTAGAAAGTTTAACTTTATATTAAGATTAGATTCATAAATGAAAAATAATATATTTTAAAAAAAATAAACTATAATTTAAAATAATAACTAATAAAATTATATAAAATTTATGTCTCATACAGTTAAGATATATGACACATGCATAGGTTGTACACAATGTGTAAGAGCTTGTCCTACTGATGTATTAGAAATGGTTCCATGGGATGGTTGTAAATCAGGTCAAATTGCTTCTTCTCCACGTGTAGAAGATTGTGTAGGATGCAAGCGTTGTGAAACGGCATGTCCGACAGACTTTTTAAGTGTTCGCGTTTATTTAGGTGCTGAAACAACTAGAAGTTTAGGTCTAGCATATTAAATAATATAAGTAAATGAAGAAAAAGGAATCTAAAAAATGACTTTAAATTTTTAGATTCCTTTTTTTTATGATAGCCAGCCGTAGCTATGCAACCCTTTTCCTAAAAAGTTAACTCCCAGATAACAAATCCAAATTACAAAAAAGCCTAAACCTCCTAAAATAGCTGTTTTTTTACCTTCCCAACCTTTTGTTATTCGAGAATGCAAATAAGTAGCAAAAACAAGCCAAGTAATTAAAGCCCAAGTCTCTTTTGGATCCCAACTCCAATAAGATCCCCAAGCTTCATTTGCCCAAACACCACCAGCAATAATTCCAATTGTTAAAAATGGAAAACCTAATCCAATTATTCGGTAGCTCCAATTATCTAAACTTTGTAAAAGTTTTAATTTTCCAAGTTCTGAAATTTCGTCAGATGGTGAGAATAATTTCGTTTCATAATATTCTAACATGACATTATAAAGCGGTAACGAAGATTCATCAATTGCCTGTAAATTAACGTCTTGATATTTAGAAATAACTAAAAATAAAATACATAATAATGAACCCATAATTAATGTAGCATAGCTTAACATCATCATGCTAACATGCATCATTAACCAATTCGATTGTAAAGCAGGAACTAACGGACTCGATTTTTGCATATCAGCTGAAAGCGTTAAGTTAGCAAACCCATTAATTAATAAAGCAACTGGAATTAAAATGGCGCCCATTAATTTACTTTTCGTTTTAAATTCAATGTATAAATAAATTGTTAATAAAGTCCAGGTTAAAAATAATAAAGACTCGTATAAATTACTTAGTGGAAAATACCCAGCGACAATCCATCTAGAACAAAGGATAAAGAATAGAAATGCATTTGCAATAATTGCACTGAATTTACCAATTTTTACTAACTGATTTGAAGAAGTAAAAAAGGATAAACTTATCCAATAAATTATCATAGTAAACAATAAAATTCCAAAAACTATATTCGATGAAAGATTTTGAATAATATTCCAGTCCATGAAATTTCTCCAATAAATTTTTTTATATAAATTGTTATACATTATACCATTGTACTAAAAATATACCGGATTTAATTAACTTTCTTTTTATAAATTATAGACCTCCTCCACTATATAATAAAAATTCAATATTTAATGCCACTAGATTTAATAAATTTTTATTTTAACAAAGCTAAATTTTAAATTGTTAATCCGTTTAAAATTAGAATTAAAAAATTTAATTTCTAAAGTAGAAAATTTCGATTTTTAAAATACTAAAAGATTACTTACTTTTAAAGATGTAAATTAATTAAATAAATTAAATTGTAATTGACATGGATAATCACTTACAAGTAAGATAAGTTTAGTATCGAGAAAATAATATAATTATGTCAGCAATAATAAAATATGAAATGATGATTCTTCTAACTGAAGAATTTAATGATAGTGAATTGAAGACTTGGGCTTTTAATTATGCAAAAGGGCTAAGAAAGTTAAATGCCTCTGAAATTTCTGTAATTTCTCGTGGAAAACGCGATTTGGCTTATTTAATTAAAAATCAAAAAAGAGGTAACTTTATTCAAATTAATTTTGCAAGTATACCAAAGTATGTTGATACTTTTTCGAATAGTTTAAAATTTGATAGTAATGTTTTAAGATTTTTAATCTTAAAGAAAAAATTAATTTAGAATTATTTTAATTAAAAAACTTGAATTTATAGAAAAGATATGGTAATATATAAATGGTGATTATATCCTCAGTAGCTCAGTGGTAGAGCAATCGGCTGTTAACCGATTGGTCGTAGGTTCAAATCCTACCTGGGGAGCTTTTAACAATACTTAAAAAATGATAAATACATTTGATACTTTAAAAATTGGAAACAAAATATTTAATTCCCGTTTAATGTTAGGTACTGGAAAATATCGAACAGTTGACGATGCTGTTAATAGCATCATTAAAAGTGAATGTGAAATGGTAACTGTGGCTATCCGACGATTACCGACAAATTTAAGTCATGATAACACGAGTTTTCTTAAATCATTAGATTGGGAGAATTTATGGTTATTACCAAATACAGCAGGTTCTCAAACAGCCGAAGAAGCTATTCGAATGGCATTTTTAGGGCATGAATTAGCATGTCAAATTGGACAAGAGAATAATTTTTTTGTTAAGCTTGAAGTAATTTCTGACCCTAAATATTTATTACCTGATCCGATTGGAACACTAAAAGCTGCTGAATTTCTTATTAAAAAAGGATTTACTGTGTTACCATATATTAACGCGGATCCAATGTTAGCATTACATTTAGAAGATCTAGGATGTGCAACTGTTATGCCATTAGGTTCGCCGATAGGATCAGGACAGGGTTTAAATAATTTAGCTAATATTCAAATTATTATTGAAAATTCAAAGATACCTGTTATTGTCGATGCAGGAATTGGAACACCAAGTGAAGCAACATTAGCAATGGAAATGGGTGCAGATGGAGTTTTATTAAATACGGCAGTAGCTCAAGCCAAAAATCCTGAAAAAATGGCTTTAGCAATGAATTTAGGTGTTCAATCCGGTCGTTTAGCTTATTTAGCTGGACGAATGGAGCGAAAATATTATGCAAATGCGAGTTCACCTCTAAATCAAATTAGTAAATTATCATAATTTTTATTATCTATTCTGGTCATTTAAACTAATGTTCTAAATTGATCAGAATAGATAATCAATATATAGAAAAAAATTTCTTCTATTACTTTCTAATAAATGTTAAATAAAATTAATTACTCTGCGATGCTAACAGGAGAATCTTCAATTTCATTTGTATTCGTAGATTCCTGTTCCTTTGATTTAAGTAATTCTGGGTCAACATTTGTATAATCAATTTCAACGGCAACATCATTGCTATAAGTAACTCCCCACGGTGTTCTTTCAAGTTCTTTTCTTGTTACTTTTAACTTTGTATATGGATACAATGGTGTTGATAAACATTCTTGTGCCAATGTATCTTCTAATAGTCGCATTACAGCACGACGTAATGGTCTAGCACCATAAACTGGGTCATAACCTTCTTCCGTTAAAAGGTTTCGTACTGATAAATCAACTTCTAAAGTAATATCTTTTTCTGCTAATCGTTTTTGTAATGAACTAACCATTAAACCACAGATTTCCCAAATATCAAATTTTGTTAAATGGTTAAAAACAATAATTTCATCAATACGATTTAAAAATTCTGGTCGGAAAAATTCTTTTAACTCATCATTTACTAATCGCGTTACTCTTTTAAAAAGTTTTTCGTCCTTAATAGGTTCAGGTGTAGGTTCCCATCCAAGAACACCATCAGTATCAAGTTTAAATGGTGCTTTTTCATCATTAGATTTAGCTTTAATACCACTTTCGCGTTCAATAATTTTAGCACCAAGATTTGTTGTCATTACAACTAAAGCATTTTTAAAATCAATTACACGACCTTTTGAATCGGTTAATCGCCCATCATCTAAAATTTGTAATAATAAATTAAAGACATCTGGGTGAGCTTTCTCAACCTCATCTAATAATACTACAGAATAAGGTTTAGTTCGAACAGCTTCTGTTAATTGCCCGCCTTCATTATAACCAACATAACCAGGAGGAGAGCCGATTAATTTCGCAACTGTATGTTTTTCCATATATTCCGACATATCTAATCGGACCATAATATCTTCACTTCCAAACATATATTCAGCTAACGCTTTTGTTAATTCTGTTTTCCCAACTCCCGTTGGACCAGCAAAAATAAAACTTGCAATTGGGCGATTAGGATTTCGTAAACCTACCCGAGCTCGACGAATTGCTTTTGAAACAGAAACAATAGCATGATGTTGACCAATAAGTCGTTCATGAAGTGTATCTTCCATTTTTAACAAGCGTTTCGATTCAGAATCAGAAATTTTTGCTACAGGTACACCCGTCCAACCTGAAATTACTTCTGCTACATCATTTTCCATGACTGTATCAACTTCTTTTCGTGTTATCCCAATTGCTTCGTTGGTTAATGCCGTTCGTTTCATAATTGAAATAAGTGTACGAATTTCCATTTCATGATCAACTAATTGTTTTGCAACATCAAAATCATGCTGTTTAATACTTTCTTCTTTATCTTTTAAAGTTTCTTGTAATTCGTTCATTAGTCGTCTTAAACCTAAAGGTAACCTACGATTTTCTAAACGAACACGTGAACCTGCTTCATCTAAGACATCAATAGCTTTATCAGGTAAAAATCTATCAGCAATGTATTTATCAGCAAGTATAGCAGCCTGTTCAACAGCTTTATCATGATAGCTTAATGTATGGTGTTGTTCAAATTTTCCACGTAAACCCCGTAAAATATCAATCGTAACACCAACACTTGGTTCTTTAACATGAACAGGTTGGAAGCGGCGTTCTAATGCTGGGTCACGCTCAATATATTTCCGATATTCATCAATAGTTGTTGCTCCAATACATTTAAATTTTCCTCGTGCTAGTGCTGGTTTTAAAATATTAGCTGCATCAACAGCCCCTTCAGCTGCTCCAGCTCCAACTAGCGTATGAATTTCATCAATAACTAAAATAACTCCAGAATCATTCTGAACTTCTTCGACAATCCGTTTTATTCTTTCTTCAAATTCACCACGATATTTTGTTCCAGCTAAAATAGAACCTAAATCTAATGCCATTAATAAATGACCATCAAGAAAATCTGGCCCTTTATCACTTAAAATAAGTTGTGCTAACCCTTCTGCAACCGCTGTTTTTCCAACACCTGGTTCTCCAATTAAAACTGGGTTATTTTTACTACGTCGAGCTAACACTTTAATTACTTCATTAATTTCTTTATCACGCCCAATAACAGGATCTAATTTTCCATCAACAGCTTCTTTTGAAATATTTTCAGAATATTCGTCTAATGTTGGAGTTTGACTTGTTCGTTTTTCACGTTCTAACATAAATTTCTCCGCCTGTGTTAGAGGGCGTAGAATTTCTTCTTGATTTAGATCTATTTCCATTAAAACATGATTACGAAGTTTTGGAACATCAACACGCAGTTTTTCTAGTGTGCGCATTGCAACTCCATCAGGTTCTGCAAGAATGGCTAAAAGAATATGCTCTGTACCAACAAAATTTTGCCCAAGGTCTTTCCCTTCCTGAACCGCCATTTCTAAGACACGTTTTGCTCGTGGAGTAAAAGGTATTTCTGAGGCTACAAATCCTGTCCCTCGTCCAATATACATCTCTATTTCTTTACGAGCTTTTTTAATAGATACTTTTGCTTTTTTAAGCGCTCGTGCACCAATCCCATGACGTTGTCCAATAACTCCAAGTAACAATTGTTCAGTTCCTACAAAATTATGTCCCATACGCCGTGCTTCTTCTTGAGATAACATTATTACTTTAATGGCTCCCTCAGTAAACTTCTCAAACATGTTTTTTATCCTTTATAACAGATATAATTAATAAATGAAATTTTAAAATTTAAATTTCAATTAATTATTAGCATTATTTATTCCTCATTTTTACACCTCTATTTCTTCAACTAATCACTTGTATTTTTAAGTAATTTAGAAATAAGTATTGTTAGAATTAAATTTTGATTAAAGTAACTACTTGATCTTTAGTTAATACTAAATTAATCAATAAGATAGTTGCATAATATCTTATTATTTATTATAATCCAAAAAAGAATAAATTACAACCTGAAAATTGGCGGTATGGCCAAGTGGTAAGGCAGTGGATTGCAAATCCTCGATCCCCAGTTCGAATCTGGGTGCCGCCTAGAACATTTTACTAAAATGTTGCTAACTAATAAAATTAGTTCTATAATATAATAGCATATAAATTATAGGGGACGTGGTGGAATTGGTAGACACGACGGACTTAAAATCCGTTGCCTAGTGATAGTGCGTGAGGGTTCAAGTCCCTCCGTCCCCAATAAAAAGTAACAATTAAATAATGTTTAAAAAATAATTAAAGTATTAAAATTTTTTATTTTAAAAATTAGTTTGTTTATCATAAAAATTTAATTTTAAGCATTGCGTTATTCTTTCTTATAACGCAATGCTTAAAATTAAATTTTTATGATAAACAAATCCGGTACAATACACCTGGAGGTAATTCTGATTTAGCTAATAAATCAAAAATATTTACTGTTGAATCATAATAAATTTCTAATAAGCGTTTATGAATTCTCAGTTCAAAATGTTCACGTGAGTCTTTATCAACATGTGGAGAACGTAACACACAATAAATACGTTTATCTGTCGGTAGTGAAACAAGACTTATATTGTTTACTTGATCATTTTGTATTGTATTGATTATTTTACGACATGATGAAGTTAAAAGTTCATGATTAAATGATTCTAATCTCACCCGAATTTTCTCATTCGTTTTTGTTTCCATAAATTTTTTTTATTATTTAACGATTTTAGAAACGACACCTGCTCCAATTGTACGCCCACCTTCACGAATAGCGAAACGCATACCTTCTTCAATAGCAACAGGATATATTAATTGCGCAGTCATTTTAATACGGTCACCAGGCATTACCATTTCTACAACTGCTCCATCATCTGCTGTAAATTGTTCAATTGAACCTGTTACATCAGTTGTTCTTACATAAAATTGTGGACGATATCCAGTAAAGAATGGTGTATGACGTCCACCTTCATCCTTTGTTAAAACGTAAACTTCTGATTCGAATTCTGTATGTGGAGTAATAGTACCTGGTTGTGCTAATACCATTCCACGTTCAATATCTTCACGTGTAACACCTCGTAATAAAATACCTACATTATCACCAGCAAATCCTTCATCTAATGTTTTTTGGAACATTTCAATTCCGGTAATTGTTGTTGTTTGTGTTTCACGAATTCCTACAATCTCAATACTCTCACCAACTTTAACAACCCCACGTTCAATACGACCTGTTGCTACTGTACCACGACCTGTAATTGAGAAAACATCTTCAATTGCCATTAAGAATGTTTTTTCAACATCACGTTCAGGAGTCGGGATATATTCATCGACTGCATCCATTAAAGCATAAATTTTATCAACCCATGGATTATCACCACGCTTAATACTAGGATTTGAAGAAATTGCTTCTATTGCTTGTAAAGCTGAACCTGGACAAATTGGAATATCATCACCTGGGAAGTCATAAGCCGAAAGTAACTCACGAACTTCTAATTCAACTAATTCTAATAATTCTGCATCATCAACTTGATCTTCTTTATTTAAGAAAACAACAATATCAGGAACACCTACTTGTTTTGATAATAAAATATGTTCACGTGTTTGAGGCATCGGACCATCAGCAGCTGATACTACTAAAATTGCCCCGTCCATTTGAGCAGCCCCTGTAATCATATTTTTTACATAATCAGCGTGACCAGGACAATCAACATGAGCATAATGACGTGTCTCTGTTTCATATTCTACGTGTGCTGTATTAATTGTAATACCACGTGCACGTTCTTCTGGAGCACCATCAATATCAGCATAATCTTTTACTTCACTGTTACCATCTAATGCCATTGTTGCTGTAATAGCGGCTGTTAATGTTGTTTTACCATGATCTACATGACCAATAGTACCAATATTAACGTGTGGTTTTGTACGTTCAAATTTTTCACGTGCCATCTTTAAAAGTTCCTTTAAATTTTAATTTATATATAATTTAGTAAGCTTTTAGCGAGAAAATCTTTTTTAGTAATTAGTAACGAAAATGAGCAAAAGCTTTATTAGCATCGGCCATTTTATGTGTTTCTTCTTTTTTCTTAATAGTATTACCTACTTCATTTGCTGTGTCAATGATTTCACTAGCTAACTTAATTGACATATTACGTCCAACACGTTGTCTTGCGTATGTAATAATCCATTTTAATGATAAATTTGTAGCTCGAAATCCACTAACTTCAATAGGAACTTGATAAGTAGACCCACCAATTCGTCTAGCTTTTACTTCAACAACTGGACTAGCGTTTCGGATAGCTTTTTCAAAAACTACTAATGGATCTTCATTTGTTTTAGCTTTAATAATATCAAAAGCGCCATTAACTATATTTTGTGCTAAATTTTTTTTCCCAGATTTTAAGATTCGTGAGATGAGTAAACTAACTAAGTAACTACTATAGGTAGAATCCGGTTTAGGAAATCTTTTTTTTGAAATATTTCGACGAGACATAATATTAAGTTATTTAAAAATGAGTATAAATTATTTATGTATAATCTTTTAGTAATTTTATTTCTAATTGTTTAGAAATAAAATTACGAAAAAGATTATTTAAAAAGTTTTAATAAAATTCAAAGAATTAATTATTTATCTGTTTTTGGTTTTTTAACACCATATTTTGAACGACCTTGCATACGATCTTTTACACCTCCGCTATCTAAAGCGCCTCGAATAATATGATAACGCACACCAGGTAAATCTTTTACTCGTCCACCTCGAATTAAAACAACAGAATGTTCTTGTAAATTATGTCCAATTCCTGGAATATATGCAGTAACTTCAAAGCCTGAAGTTAATCGAACACGAGCCACTTTTCTTATTGCTGAATTCGGTTTTTTAGGTGTTGTTGTATAAACACGAGTACAAACACCTCGTCGTTGTGGACAATTTACAAGTGCAGGTGACTTTGTTTTTTTATTAATTTGTATTCGTCTTGAACGAACTAATTGTTGAATAGTTGGCATGTAGTTTAAAAATAATATATATAAATATAGAATTAAAATTCGTAATATATTGATAGATTTATTTGTCTGTTGAATCTAAACCGTATTTTTTCATAAATCTTTCAACACGACCTTCACTATCAATAAGAGTTTGTGAATCTGTATAAAACGGATGGTTTGTTAACCAAACGTCAACTTGTAATTCACGTTTTGTAGAACCGACATAACAAAGTAATTTCCCATCACAAAAAACGGGAGTATTTGTAAACCAAGTAGGATGAATTTCGGGTTTTGGCATATTTTTGATCTCTTTCTCTTTTAACGTTTTGAATATTGTGGAGCTTTTCGCGCTTTTCGTAAACCATATTTTTTTCGTTCTTTAATTCGTGCATCACGAGTTAAAAATCCAAATGGTTTCAAAATTGAACGATTTTCTTGATTCATTTGACAAAGTAAACGAGACACTCCAAGTTGTATAGCTTCAGTTTGACCGGTTAATCCACCTCCTGTCACTAAAGCTATAATATCGTATTGATTATTTAAATTTAATTGTTTAATAGGAGCCCAAATCTTATTTATATATGTTGCATTATATTGTAGATATTTTTCGCCTGGAACTTTATTAATAATTAGATTTCCTTCTCCTGGAACAATAAAGACTCGTGCAACAGCTTGTTTTCGTTTTCCAACACCAATTTTCTCTTTTTGAAAAACTAATTCAAAGTTTGTATTCATAAAAATTGTTATATATTATTGTTACTAAATTTTATTAAGTTCTTCTAGTTTAATAGGATTTTGTGCGCTATGTGGATGCTGTGAGCCCTGATAGACTTTTAACCGTTTTGATAGATGTCTTCTTGGAAAACCGTTAGGTAACATTCCAAAAATACATTTTTCAATAATTCGTTGTGGAAGAGCATTTACTAATCGTTTTAAAGATCGTCCAGGGCGGCCAGGATTAAAGACATGAAACTTTGTAATATCTCTATCTAAAGTTAAACATTCCGCATTAATTAGTATTACATAATCACCCATATCAAGTGACGGATGATAGTAAGATTTATGTTTACCAGATAATAAAGCAATGCTTAATGATGCTATTCGTCCTAATCGTTGATCTTTACAGTCAATCACATACCATTTTTTTTTATTATAATCAGAAGTGGGGATAAATGTTTCATTCATAGAATATTAATTTATATAATAAAATACCTAATTATTTTAAAACTATTCCTAATTTAGTTTTAAGAGTAGTAAAAACTTCGTCTGCCGATTTACGACCAAAATTTTTAAGTTCTTGTAATTTTTCGGGTGAATATTCTAACAAGTCACCGATTGTATTTATTTGAGCTCGTTTTAAACAATTATATGCCCGAACAGATAATTGTAATTCTTCAATTGCAATATTTGTATGCGGGTCTAATAAATTATTATTATCTTTTTTATCAAGTTCATTTCTTCCTTGAATAACATTATTCTTTTTAAGAGAACTAAATAAATCAATAATAAACTCAGAAGTATTTGAAACAGCATCTTCTGGTGAAATACTTCCATTTGTCCAAACATCAAGAAATAAACGTTCAGTTATATAATTTGAATTATCATAAACGTTTTCTATTTTGAAATCTACTTTTTGTACTGGCATGAAAATTGCATCTATTTGTAAAAAGTCTTCTGACTTATCAGCAAATGTTTGTCCTGCTAATTTATAACCAGTCCCATACTCAAATTTAAATTCTATTTCCAGACAATTAGAAGTAGAAATAGTTGCAATATAATGGTTAGGATTTACAATTTCTAAATTCGAAGGTAATTGAATTGAATTAGCTGTAATAACAGCTGGTCCTTGAATTTTTAATCGCCCAAATTCAGGATCTGTCGTTTTGCTTTTTAAAACAACTCCTTTTAAGTTTAAAAGTATTTCAAGAATATCTTCTCGCATACCAGGAATAATTGAAAATTCATCACGTACTCCAGCAATTCGAACAGCTGTAATTGTAGTACCTCCTATATCACTTAACAAGACTCTTCTTAATAAATTACCTATAGTTATACCTTGTCCTACATTTAAAGAATTAATTAAAAATTGACTATAGATAGATCCTGACTCAATTTTTTCTGATTTGAGACACTTAATAGAAATGTTACTCATAATTTCTAGTAATATGTTTAATAATATATTTAGTCAAATATCTCGCTATATTTTTTCTAAGTATTTTTATTAAGATTTTTCTAAATAGAAATTTTAGACACGACGACGTTTCGGAGGTCTGCACCCATTATGTGGAACAGATGTAATATCATGTATAGAAATAATTTCTAACCCTGCTCCTTCAACAGCACGTATAGCTGTTTCGCGACCTGAACCTTGACCCTTAACTACAATTTCAACATTTTTCATTCCTGTACTTAAAGCTTCTAACGCAGCTTTTTCAGCAGCTGTTTGAGCTGCAAAAGGTGTTCCTTTACGAGCTCCCTTAAATCCTGAGCTTCCTGCGGAAGCCCAAGAAATAGTATCGCCTGTTAAATTTGTAATTGTTACTATTGTATTATTAAATGTAGATTGAATGTGAACAACACCTGTAATAAGATTATTTTTATCTTTTTTGAATGTTGATTTTCGCATTTTTTGTGCCATATAAAATAAAATGTTAAATTATTAGAATTTATTGAAAATAATATTATTTTTTCTTACCAGTCACAGTTTTTTTAGATCCTCGTCGAGATCGGGCATTTGTTCTTGTACGTTGACCTCTTACAGGTAAACTATTTCTATGACGTTTACCTCTATGACAATTGATTTCATTTAATCGTTTAATATTTAAACCATTAAATCGACGAAGATCTCCTTCTAATTTTAAATCAATATCTTCTAATGCTTTCCGTAATGCTATTGTTTGTTCTGTTGTCAATTCATCTGTTCGAATTTCTGAACTAATATCTGCTAATTTAATAATCTTTTGCGCAGATGTAAGACCAATTCCGTGAATATAAGTAAGTGCATATGCAATTCTTTTATTTCTTGGTAAATCGACACCTAGTAATCGTACCACTTGATTAACTCCTTTAAATTATTAACCTTGACGTTGTTTATGTTTAGGGTTTGGACAAATGACCATAATTTTTCCATGTCGCTTAATTACACGACATTTATTGCACATTTTTTTTACTGATGGACGAACTTTCATTGTAATTTTTGAATTAATAAGTAATTTTTATAATTTATTTAATCAAATACATCATTATAAATATTAGAAAGAAGTATACTACGCATCTCTCTTGCGATGTCTAATATTACACCTACTAAAATTAATAAAGATGTTGTTCCTAAACCATTAAAGCTTGAAACATGTAAAATAGCTTCAATTATATTTGGTAATGTTGCTAACAAAGCTAACATAATTGCTCCTAATAATGTTACTCGTTTCATAACTTGCTTTAAATAGAAAGTAGTTTCAATACCAGGTCGTATTCCAGGTATACTTACAGCCATTTTTTGAAGTTCATCAGAAATATCTTTTGGATTAAGAACAATATTTGAATAAAATAAACTAAATGATAAAATTAAAACAAAATAACTAATCCAATAGATAAATTGAGACGATTTAATAAAAACTGGAAGAGTTACTATTGGTAATAATCCTAAATTTGTTATATAATTAGGTATTACTAATACAGCTGTAGTTAAAATAATAGGCATTACTCCAGCTTGATTAAATCGTAATGGGATATAATTATTTTCAGGCGATATTGAAAAAGCTGCTGGAAGTTGACTTAATTGTTTTGATGAAATTAACGGAACAATCCGTGCTCCCTCTTGTAATACAACAATTCCATATATTGCAATAAAGAATAATAATCCAATAGTAAACCAAGAACTAATTGTTAAATTTTCACTATTTTCTGCAATTAATTTTTTACCTAAATTAGGCAAACTAGAAATAATATTTGTATAAATTAATAAAGAAGCACCATTACCAAGTCCATATTCTGTAATTAATTCACTTAGCCATAAAACAATCATGGCACCTGTAGTTAACCAAATAATAATTTCAGTTGCTAAAATTAAGTTCCAATCAAATAATGCACGTTTTAAATAAAAGGCAATGCTGAAACTTTGAATAAGCGCCCAACCTAAAGTAATTAAACGAGTTAATTTTGTAATTTCTCGTCGACCTTCACTTCCACCTTCTTTTTGTAATTTAGAAAGTTTGGGAAAAAGGCTGACTAATACTTGCATTATAATTGATGCATTTATATAAGGAAATATATTTAATGTAAATAATCCAATTACAAATGTATCATTCCCTGAAAAAGTACTAACTAAACTTCTTGTCATGGAATGTCGTTGAATATAAAAGGCTAAATGCCCATGATTAATTCCAGGTACAGGAAGAAATGTTCCCATTCGAATGAAGATTAATATTGCAATACTTAATAAGAGACGTTGCAGTAAAATATTATTATCATTATTTTGTTTCATTTTTATTCTCGTATTTTCTGATTTATAAAATAACTCTAAGTTAAGCTAATGTCTCGTTTCTTCGCAACTTGAGAACTAGTTGTTAAATTATCTAATGCAACAATTGATGCTCTTGCATTATTTAATAGATTATTTGATCCTAGTTGCTTTGCAATTACATTTTTAATGCCTGCAACTTCTAATACTGTACGAACAGCTCCACCAGCAATAACACCTGAACCTTCAATAGAAGGGCGCATAATAATTTTACATGCGCCGAAATTTCCACTTACATTATGAGGAATACTTAATGATTTAGTAATTGGTACTTTTATTAAGTTTTTCTTTCCGTCTGTTTTTGCTTTTTTAAATGCATTAACTACATCATCAGCTTTTGCTACTCCTACTCCTACTTGTCCTTTTTCATCTCCTACTACAACAATAGCGCGAAAACTTAACTTTTTTCCACCTTTTGTTACTTTCGATACTCGACTAATCTTTATTAACCGTTCAATGAACTTTGATTCATTGAAATTCTCATTACGACGAGAATTTTTTTTTTGTTTATTAGCTTGTTTTAAATCAGTACTCATAAAATTTATTAAACTTATACTTTTTAAATTGTTTATTAAAATTGAAGACCACCTGCTCGTGCTCCATCGGCTAAAGCTTTTATACGTCCATGATAAATATAAGGACCACGATCAAAGACAATTTTGGTAATATTTTTTTTAAGACTAAGTTCTGCCAGTTTTTCACCCATTCGTCTTGAAGCATCACAAGTTCGCCCATTTGTAATATCAAGTTTAATATCTCGATCTAAAGTTGAACAAGAAACCAATGTTGTTGATGTTGTATCGTCAATTATTTGCGCATAAATATTTTCATTCGAACGATAAACCGATAATCGTGGTCTTTCTAGAGTTCCCTTCACCGATCCACGTAAACTATCACGTTTTAATTTTTTATATTTATTTGGCTTTAATTTTTTATTTTTATTTTTGAGTCTCCATAGCGTGCGCTTTGAAAATTTCATACTTTTATTTATTTTTTGTTAAAATTTTTTAAATTTTATGATTCTATTTTTTACCAGATTTGCCTGCTTTACGATTAACTATTTCACCTTTGTAAAGAATTCCTTTACCTTTATAGGGTTCAGGCGGTCGCCAATTTCTTATTTTTGCTGCAAATAATCCTAACTGTTCTTTATCGCAGGCTTGTAAATTAATTGTTGTATTTTGAACAACTTCTACTGAAATTCCATCAGGTATCAGCATCTTAACCGGATGACTATAACCTAAATTTAATATGATTGAGTTACTTTGAACAGCAGCTCGATATCCAACTCCTTGTAAATTAAGTGTTAATTGAAATTGTTCAGAAACACCAATAACCATGTTATTAATTAATGTTCGATATAACCCATGTAACGCACGATTTGTTCGTGTTTCATTCTTTACCTTCACAATTAATTTATCTTCATTTTGTTCAACTTGAAGAGCTTCTGGAATAGTATTCTGTAATGTACCAAATTTTCCTTTGACTATAATATCTAATTCTTTAAAATTTACATCGACATTTGCCGGTACTTTAATTGGTAATTTTCCGATACGTGACATATTATATAATTACTCCAGTTACCAAATATAACATAAAACTTCACCACCAATTCCAAGTTCTTTTGCCTTTAGGTTTGTCATTATTCCTCTTGATGTTGAAATAATTGCAATTCCTAATCCATTTAAAACTTTTGGTAATTTTTTTGTATTAGCGTAAACTCGTAAACCGGGTTTACTAATTCGTTCAATTTTACAAATGACTGGTTCTCGTGATTTTCCTTTATACTTTAAGGAAATTAATAGATATGGAATATTTTCTAATTCATTATCAAAAATTTCGAAATCTTCAATAAATCCTTCTTCTTTAAGGATCATTGAAATAGCTTTTGACATTTTTGAAAGAGGAATTTGAACAATTTGATGTTTGACCATATTCGCATTTCGAATCCGCGTTAATATATCTGAAATAGTATCAGTTACCACAACCTTCTCCTTATATCTTTTTTTATTTTATTCTTGAGACCATCTTTTTCTTCGTAAATGTTTTTTTCTATCCCATACTTGATTAACTTCAGAAAAAGATGAATACTTTTCATAGTATCCACAATCATTTAATGGGAATCGTAAAAATTTAAAAAGAATCATTCCATTTAAAACTTTATCTATTGTCCGAGATCGTGATTTTGGAGATGATGATGAAACTACAAGTGTAATACTAAACCCTTGTGTTTGATCAACATCATCATAATCAATCTCAGGAAAAATTAATTGTTCTTTTAATCCTAATGTATAGTTCCCAGCTTTATCAAAACTTCTTACAGATAAACCGCGAAAATCACGAATTTGAGCAAATGTAAAAAATATTAATTTTGTTAGGAATGTATACATTTTTTCACCTCTTAAAGTGACAGTCAGACCCAATTCCATATTTTCACGAATTTTAAAGCCAGCAATAGCTTTTTTTGATCGCGTAATAATTGGTTTTTGTCCTGTAATTCTTGTAAATTCTTCTATACTTTTTTTCAAAATATTCGTATTTTGTGCTGCTAATCCTAATCCTCGATTAATTTGAATTTTTTGAAGTTTTGGAATAGTATGCGGATTAGCAAACATAGTCGAATTATTTTTTCTTAAAACTGTTCGAATACCGCTATCATATTCCTTTTTTATATCTTCAAGTAGAAGATGTATTTCAGCAATTTCTTCTAATGAGTGTTGACTACGCATATTGTTATGAGTTTTTTTAATTTAATTTTACATTTGAATGATGTATAGGAGCTTCAAATTGTTTAATTTCACCAACATCATTTTCGGTATTAGGTTTCACATGTTTAAATTTAAAATTTATACCTTTAACTAAAATTTTTCCACTATTTTGGTATAATTTAATTACTTCGCCTGTTTTATTTTTATCGAAGCCAGAGATAACTTTTACATTGTCACCAATTTTCACATGCATTTTTTGATTTTTACGCATTTATAAAACCTCCGGTGCTAATGAAACTATTTTAGAAAAATTTTTTTCACGAATTTCTCGAGCAACGGGACCAAATACTCGAGTTCCACGTGGATTATTGTCTAAATTTACAATTACGGCTGCATTATCATCAAACCGAATATACATGCCATCTTGACGACGAATTGTTTTACAAGTTCGTACAACAATAGCTCTTACAATATCCGAACGTTTAATTGGCATATTTGGAATCGCTTCTTTCACGACACCGATAATAGTATCACCAATTTTTGCATATTTTCGATTACCACCTAATACTCGAATACACATAATTTTTCGCGCTCCAGTATTATCTGCTACTGTTAACATTGTTTGGGGATATATCATAGAAATTTAATCTTAAATAATTAAAGATGATTTTGAAAGAATTTTGGCTAATTTCCAACGTTTTCTTTTACTTAATGGTCGGCATTCTTGAACTAAGACTTGATCACCAATATTACATTCGCTCATTTCGTCATGAGCTAAGTATTTTCTTGTTTTTACCATTGTTTTTGAATAAATGGGATGTGGATATCGACTTTCAACTTTGACTACAATAGTTTTTTGCATTTTGTTACTAACAACAATACCAACTTTTTCTTTTACTGGCATTTAAGACTCCTTAAATCATCATTTTTATATCCATTTATATCTATTTAAAAATTTCCTCTTATGAAATTTTATTCTTGAATTAACTTAACTAATGTATTACTTCGTTTTTTTTCAATGACGTCTAATCGCAATGTTAAAAGTGTTTTTAATTGAGCTAGACGACGTTTCGTAGATTTAATTTCGTGAGGTTTAAAAGGTTGACGAGTAGCTTTTTTAAATCTTAAATTAAATAATTCTTTTTCAGCTTGAATAATTGCTTCAGAAATTTCAGTATTTGAAAGTGTTATGATATCATTAAATATAGATAAACCCATAATTTATTCAATATTGTTTCTAATAATAAATTTTGTTTTTATTGGTAATTTATAAGATGCTAAATTTAAAGCAGCACGTGCAACTTCTTCAGGGACAGACGCAATTTCAAATAAAATAGTTCCAGGTTTTATAACGGCTACCCAATAATCGACCGCACCTTTACCTGACCCCATACGTGATTCTGCAGCTCGAGCAGTTACAGTTTTATCTGGAAAAATCCGAATCCATAATGATGCACCACGTTTTGTATATCGCGTAATAGTACGTCGTGCCGCCTCAATTTGACGTGAAGTAATCCAAGTAGGTTCTAAAGCTTGTAAACCGTAATCTCCAAATGAAATTTCATTTCCTCGTGTTGCCTTCCCACGCATTCGTCCCCGATGATATTTTCTATATTTTGTTCTTTTTGGACTTAACATAATAAAATGAGTTTGCTAAAATATAAATTTATTAAATAATATAAACTTTTTCTATTAGTTAGTTAAAATTTCACTTTTAAATAACCAAACTTTAATACCTAAAACACCGTAAATCGTATTTGCCTCTTTTGCTGAATAATCTATATCAGCTCGTAAAGTTTGTAATGGTACTCGACCTTCACGTATCCACTCGCTCCGAGCAATTTCTGCTCCATTTAATCGACCTGATACCTGAATTTTAATTCCACTAGCATTATCTTCTTGAGCACTTTGTAATGCTTCACGAATCGCACGTCTAAAAGCAATTCGTTCTTCTAATTGTTTAACAACTAAATCTGCAATAAGAGATGCATTCAAATTAACTTTTTCAACTTCAATAATATTAATTGTAAGTTGACGATTAGACGGTAAAAATGCTTTAATATTTTTTAATAATGTTTCTATTCCTAAACCATTTTCTCCAACTAATGCACCAGGTCTTCCAGTCTCAATATTTAATTGAATTTGATCACTTAATCCATTTCGATTAATTTGAATATTTGAAATACTTGCGGTTTTTGTTAATTTGCTAAGATATGTTCGAATTTTATCATCTTCTTTTAACAAATTTGCATATTGATTAAAATTTGCATACCATGCAGATCTATGTTCTTGTGTAATTCCTAATCTAAATCCTAAAGGATGGGTTTTTTGTCCCACAGACTTAATCCTTTTAATTAAAATACAATTTATAAAATTATTTAACTAATCGCTTTAACAACAACAGTAATATGACACGTTGGTTTTAAAATACGATAAGCTCGTCCTTGCGCACGTGGTCGAATTCGTTTAAGTTTTGGTCCTTCATCGGCAAATACTTCTTCGATAATTAATTTTTTTTTATCTAAAGAATAATTATTCTTTGCATTTGCGGCAACAGAATGAACAACTTGCCAAACCGGTCCACCTGCATCATAGGGTAAAAATTCTAATATCATTAATGCCTCTTGATATGAACGTCCTCGAATTTGATCTAAAACTCGTCGTACCTTATGTGGTGACATTCGTATATATTTGGCTACAGCTTTAACTGATTGAACGTTAGACATAAAATATTCTCCTTAGTTTTTTGGTTTTACATATGTTTTAACTCTATTCAGAAAAACTAGATAAATCCCAAAAAATATAAACGTTAAATTGAACAAAACTTATATATCCTTAAAATAAAAAAGGACTTATAAATTTGTTTCTAATTAATTTTTTAAGTTTTTTATTTATTTAGTTTTTTTTCTCTAATTTAAAAGAATTCCTATATTTTTTATTTCATAAAATTTATAAATTTTACCAAGGAATTTCTGTTTTTTCGGGAGGTGGCTTCACTTGACATGCTAATTTAATTGTCAAATAATTAACACACTTCAAATTTTGTGAATTATAATCTTTAAATTTATTAGATTCTAGTGTATCCGTGATATAAATCTCATAAACCCAAATGTTAAAAAAGTTAACAGAAAGATTATTTTGAAGTGAGATAACTATTGAGTGAAATATTTGTAACAATGTATCTCTGTCAGAAGAAGCTGATTTTAAAAGATATGAAATATCTTCAAGAACATAATACAAGTATTTAAATTGAAAACTTTGTAAGATTAATTTAGTAAACGAAGATAACTCATTATCATATTTAACATGAAATGTTTTAACGGTGAAATTTTGAGGAAAGCGAAATTCCATCATATTATTAATGTTTATCGTTTTGTCTTTTTATCCGTTTTGATATGAGATTTAAATGTTCGAGTTGAAACAAATTCACCTAATTTATGACCAACAAATTGATCAGAAATGAAGATTGGAACATGTTGTCGACCGTTATAAACTGCTATTGTTAATCCTATCATATTTGGTAGAATTGTTGAACTTCTTGACCATGTTGTAATTGTATCTTTTTTATCAGACTCATTCATTTTATTAATTTTTTTTAATAAATGATATGCAACAAAAGGTCCTTTTTTTAATGATCTTGACATTTTAAAAATATTTTTATTTATAAAATTTTTACTTATGAACGACGACGAAGAATATACGCATCACTTCGTTTTTTATTTTTTCTTGTTTTCATACCTAAAGCTGGTTTACCCCAAGGAGTTAATGGACGAGTTCGACCAATAGGTGCACGCCCTTCTCCACCACCATGTGGATGGTCACAAGGATTCATTACAGACCCACGAACTGTTGGGCGTTTTCCTAACCACCGTGTTCGACCTGCTTTACCGCTTTGTACTAAAAAGGCATCATTATTACTAATTTCACCGATTGTAGCAAAACAATCTTTGTGAATTAATCTTACTTCTTTTGATGGTAATCTTAATGTTACATAATTTCCTTCTTTTGCTAATATTTTTGCTGAAGTTCCTGCTGCTCGAACTATTTGACCACCACGATTAGGAATTAATTCAATATTATGAATTGAGGTACCTAATGGAATTTCTGATAATGGTAATGTGTTACCAATATGTAAAGGTGATCCTGACCCAGAAACTATTGTATCTCCTACGTTTAAATTATTTGGATGTAAAATATATCGTTTTTCACCATCTAAATAATGTAATAACGCAATTCGAGCATTACGATTTGGATCATATTCAATTGATGCGACAGTAGCAGTTATTGAATATTTCTTACGTTGAAAATCAATTAATCTATATCGTTTTTTATGTCCACCACCTCGATGACGAATAGTGATAACTCCTCGATTATTTCGTCCTTTATTGCGATGGTTTTTTTGAATTAAACTTTTCTCTGGTTTACTTTTTGTAATTTCAGTAAATGCAGAAAGTGCTCGATTTCGCGTACCTGGTGTATATGATTTGTAAAGTCGAATACTCATAAACTGGATTAATATTTATAAATTGTTAATTGTCTGCGAATAAGTTTATTGTATCTCCTTCCGCTAAAGTTACAATTGCTTTTTTATAATGTGATTTCCAACCAAGATATTTTCCCACACGTCTTTTTTTCTTAGGAAGATGGCAAGTATTAATTTTTATCACTTTTACATTGAATAAATATTCAATTGCTGCTTTGATTGTAATTTTATCAGAAGAAGGATTTACAATAAAACTATATTGGTTATTTTCTAAAAGTCTTGTTGTTTTATCAGTAATGATTGGATACTTAACTATATCAGTATTACTTAGATTAAAATATGAAGAATCAACCACAATAAATCTCCTTGATTTCATTTATTGCTAATGGTGTTAATAAAATTTGTTTTGCTTTTAGCAAACTTAAGGTATTTAAATTAGAAGCAGAAATTAACTCTACATTTTTCATATTTCGAGTTGATAATTTTAGAGCTGGTGTTTTCTTTGAAACAATTACTAATATCTGCTGCTCTAAATTAATTTCACATTTTTTGCAGAGATTATAAAATGTTTTTGTTTTAGGTAACTCTACAAGATTTTCTAAATTATCGATAACAGAAATAGTATGTCGCTTATTGTAAAGTAATGTTTGTAATGCTAATTTACGTTCTTTTTTATTTAATTTTAAAATGACTTTTTTAGGTTTCGGACCAAAGATAACGCCCCCACCTTTCCATAAAGGTGAACGATTAGAACCTGCTCGAGCACGACCTGTTCCTTTTTGACGCCATGGTTTACGCCCCCCACCTCTAACTTCACTTCTTGTTTTAGTTGAAACAGTACCTTGTTTTTGTGCAGATTGATGTCTTAAAATATCTTTATGAATTAAATAATTACCTGATTTTTCAAGAACAGTAAATTTTAATTCATGTTTGTTTTCTAAGACTTTTCCATTTATATCTAATGAATTATATGTAACAAATTTTTGAACAGTCATATTATATTTTTCCTATATTCATTTCTTTGATAATATAGTTTTAATTAGTTAGATGTTACAATACTTAGTAAATTACCAGGTTTTCCCGGTACTGAACCTTTTATTACTAAGATGTTTTCATCATTATTTACTTGAATAATTTTTAATTTTTTAATATTTGTAACTTTATTTCCTAATTGACCTGCCATTTTTTTACCTGGTAAAACACGACCTGGAGTTGTTCCCATACCAATTGATCCAGGTGCTCTATGGTTTTTTGAACCATGTGTCATAGGTCCTCGTGTAAAATTATGACGTTTTTGCAGTCCTGAGAACCCTTTACCATTACTTTTTCCTGTAACGTTAATAAGTTGTCCAGCTGTAAACGATTCAACGTTTAAAATTTGACCAACTTGAAATTCTTCTGGATTAGCTACACGAAATTCTTTTAAATATTTTAATGGTTGAAGATTTGATTTCTGTAAATGACCCAATTCAGGTTGAGTTAAAGATTTACTCGATACGTTTCCGTATCCGATTTGAATCGCATTATATCCATCTGTTAACATAGTTTTGACTTGCGTAATCACACAAGGACCAACCTTTAAAATTGTAACTGGAATAATGTTACCTGATTCATCGAAAATTTGAGTCATACCAATTTTATTACCTAATAAACCTAAAGACACAATATTTCTCCAAAATAGATATATACATATAGATATATTAACAAATATAAAAACAAATTTGGATTTCTACGAAAAGCCAAATATTAGATGATAAAACAATCGAAATTATTAAATTAATATAATTAATTTAAAGAATTTCAATCTATTTGTCTAGGTAAGATAAATTAATAATTTTATTAAAAATATTTTTACGGAGATTAAACTTCTATTTTTTACTATAAAGTTAATTATAAATTCATTAAAACTTAATATTAAAAAAAAACCAATGGGAAAAGTTGTAGGTATAGATTTAGGGACAACAAATTCAGTTGTAGCAGCGATTGAAGGCGGGCAACCAAGTGTAATTATAAATGCTGAAGGTTTAAGAACAACGCCATCAATCGTTGCATATACAAAAAAACAAGAATTGTTAGTGGGTCAAATTGCTAAGCGCCAAGCTGTAATTAATCCGGAGAATACTTTTTTCTCAGTTAAACGATTTATTGGATCAAAAGAAATTGAAATTTCTGAAGATTCAAAACAATTACCATACAAAGTTATTAAAGATTCAAACGGAAATATTAAAATTAAATGTTCATCTTTAAGTAAAGAATTTAGTCCAGAAGAAATTTCTGCACAAGTGTTACGAAAACTAGTAAATGATGCAACTAGTTATTTAGGTCAAGAAGTAACACAAGCTGTAATTACTGTACCAGCTTATTTTAATGATTCACAACGGCAAGCAACAATGGATGCAGGAAAGATTGCAGGTATTGAAGTTCTACGAATTATCAATGAACCAACAGCAGCTTCACTAGCTTATGGATTAGATAAGAAACAAAATGAAACCATTTTAGTTTTTGATTTAGGTGGAGGTACATTCGATGTTTCCATTTTAGAAGTTGGTGATGGTATTTTTGAAGTTTTAGCAACAGCGGGCGATACAAACTTAGGAGGAGATGATTTTGATAAAGTTTTAGTTAATTGGTTAGTTGATGATTTCAAAAAACAAGAATCAATTGACTTAACACAAGATATCCAAGCTTTACAGCGATTAACAGAAGCCGCTGAAAAAGCTAAAATGGAACTTTCTACTGTAGAAAAAACAACTATTCATTTACCATTTATTACTGCTGATAAAACGGGTCCTAAACATATTGAAAAAGAATTAACACGTGAAATTTTTGAAAAATTATGTCAAGAATTAATTAATCGTTGTCGTATCCCGGTTGAGAAAGCCCTTACTGATGCAAAACTTGATAAATCAGATATTAATGAAGTTGTATTGGTTGGAGGGTCAACACGAATTCCAGCTATTCAAAATTTAGTTGAATCATTAACAAATAAAAAGCCAAATCAATCAGTTAACCCAGATGAAGTAGTTGCAATTGGTGCAGCAATTCAAGCAGGTATTCTTGCAGGTGAAATTAAAGATATTTTATTATTAGATGTAACACCATTATCACTTGGAGTAGAAACACTAGGTGGGGTTATGACAAAAATTATTGCACGTAATACTACAATTCCAGTTAAGAAATCAGAAATGTTTTCAACAGCCGTCGATAATCAAACGAATGTAGAGATTCATATTTTACAAGGCGAAAGAGAATTAGTAGCTGGAAATAAAAGTTTAGGGAATTTTAGATTAGACGGAATTCCACAAGCTGAACGCGGTATTCCTCAAATTGAAGTAACTTTTGATATTGATGTTGATGGTCTTTTATCTGTTAAAGCTAAAGAATTAGAGACATCAGTTGAACAATCTGTAACAATTCAAGGAGCTTCTAATTTAGATGAAAAAGAAGTTGATGAAATGTTAGCTGAAGCTGAAAAGTATGCTTCGTTTGATAAAGAAAAACGACAAAATATTGATTTAAAAAATCAAGCCGAAACTTTATGTTTTGAAGCAGAAAAAGAACTTACGACACTTGGTGATACAATAGTCGATGAGAAAAAGCAAAATGTAACTAAACTTATTGAAACAATACGTCAAGATATTCAAACAGATAATTTTGAATCATTAAAATCACTCGTTGAAGAGTTAAAAATTGCAATGAAAGATATGATTCAAACTGATACAGCTGAACCTTTATCGGATTTATAGAAAATTTGAATTTAATATATATTTAAATAGAATAAAAAATAAATTATTGTTGATGAAGATGAAACCTTAAACGAATTTTAAAATTCGTTTAAGGTTTCATCTTCATCAACAATAATACATTCAGTAGTTAAAATCATACTTGCAATTGATGTTGCATTTTGTAGCCCAGACCTAGTTACTTTAGCAGGATCAACAATACCTTCTTCATACATATTTCCAAAGACATTTTTTGCCGCATTATAACCAATTTCAAAATCTTGTTCTTGAACTTTTTCAATTATAACTGGACCATTAATACCTGCATTTTCAGAAATACGTCTTAATGGAGCTGTAATAGCTCGTGAAATAATTATTGCTCCAATTAATTCATCTTCCTTTAAATTATTTTTAGCCCATGTTACTAAATTTTCAGATAAATGAACTAAAGTTGAACCACCTCCTGGTACAATACCTTCTTCAACGGCTGCACGTGTTGCATTAATAGCATCTTCTAAACGCAATTTTTTATCTTTCATTTCTGTCTCCGTTACAGCTCCTACACGAATCACAGCAATTCCTCCAGAAAGCTTTGCAATTCTATCTTGTAATTTTTCTTTTTCATATCCAGTATCAGCAATATTAACTTGTTTACGAAGCTGTTCACACCGAGCTTTAATTTCTTCAATTTCTAAACCATCACCAACAATAGTTGTTGTATCTTTTGTTACAATAATTCGACGAGCTTGTCCTAATAAATTTAATTGAATATTATCTAAATTTAGACCAGCATCTTGTGTAATTACAGTTCCACCAGTTAATATAGCTATATCTTCTAACATTAATTTTCGTAGCTCACCAAAACCAGGAGCACGAATAGCAACAACATTTACAATTCCACGTAATTTATTTAAAATTAATGTTGCTAATGCTTCTTTTTCAACATCTTCTGCAATAATAAGAAGTGGTCGTTTTGTTTTTGTTACTTGTTCTAAGATTGGAAGTAAGTCTTGTTGTACTAATGTAATTCGTTTATCAGTTAGAAGAATTAGAGGATTTTCATACGAAACTTCCATTTTCTCAGTATTAGTAATAAAATAGGGTGATATAAACCCTTTTTCTAATTTCATTCCTTCAGTAATTTCTAATTCAGTTTTAATTGCTTTTCCTTCTTCTAACGAGATTACACCTTCTTTTCCAACTTTTGCTAATGCATCAGCAATTAACATACCAATAGCGTTATCATTTCCTGCTGAAATAGAAGCTACTTGTTGGATTGATTGAATATCTTCAACTGATTGTGCAAATTCGTTAATTTGAGTAACTAAATATTGCGTTGCTTTTTCCATTCCCAGTTTAATTGAAATTGGGTTAGCTCCAGCTGCTACATTTTTTAATCCTTCTTTAACCATTGCATAAGCTAGTACTGTTGCAGTTGTAGTTCCATCACCGGCAACATCATTTGTCTTTGATGCTGCTTGGCGTATTAGTGAAACACCAGTATTTTCAATATGATCTTCTAAATTAATTTCTTTTGCGATTGTTACTCCGTCATTTACAATTTGTGGTGAACCATATGATTTTTCTAATACGACGTTTCGACCTTTTGGACCTAGTGTAACAGAAACAGCTTCTACCATTATTTCCATTCCACGCTCTAGTGCACGTCTTGCATTATCTTGATATAATATTTTTTTTGCCATTTTTTTAAAAATTTAATTAATTTTTTAACATTCAAATAAAAAATCTTCAAATTCTTACTCTACGCTAAATTAGAATAATTTTGCAAGTCAAATAAGTTATTTTATTGAAAATTTTTTAGATAAAGACTTTACGAAACATAACTTTTAATAGTATGATTAATTTATGTAACACAGTTTGGGCTTGTAGCTCAGTGGACTAGAGCACGTGGCTACGAACTACGGTGTCAGGGGTTCGAATCCCTTCTTGCCCAATAAGTAGAGTCTTTAATTAGTAGATCCAAAAATAAGATATTCGCTCATTTGTTTTAGCTGTGTTACTCTTTTGGGGTGTCGCCAAGTGGTAAGGCTGTGGACTTTGACTCCGCCATTCGTAGGTTCGAATCCTGCCACCCCAGTTAAATAAAATTATTATTAACGATTTAGAGAAATTTTAATAACTTGTCATTATCATAGGTTTGAGTATTTAGTTAAGGATAAAATTATGGAAGCTAAAATACAATTTATAAAAGGCTTAGATGAAAAAGTATTACCTGATGTACGTTTAACAAGATCACGTGATGGGAGTACAGGAACTGCTACATTTCGATTTAAAAACCCAAACATTTTAGATAAAAATACTGTAAAAGAAGGTGAGATAACTGGGATGTATTTAATTGATCGTGAAGGAACGTTAGAAACACGTGATGTAAATGCGCGGTTTGTAAATGGGAAACCCGAAGCAATTGAATCAATTTATATTATGAAAAGTCCTGAAGCTTGGGATCGATTTATGAGATTTATGAAGCGTTATGGAGAAAGCAATGGGTTAGTTTTTACTAAGGCAAATTAATATTAATTCGAAATTTATTTACTTTTTTTAAAAAATAAATAGTCCAATTTAATTTAGAAGAAATTCGATATTCGTAATTAGTGAGGTAGAATAATTTCTAAAATTATCCTCCTCCGACAATTGTAACTATTTCAATTTTATCTTTATTTGTAATGAAAATTTTATCCCAATCTTTTTTGTTACAAATAAAATTATTGTATTCTAATACAAGCAATGCTGAATTATAGTCAAAATACGAAAGTAATTCGCTAAGACTAATTGCTTTATCAATACAATATTCTTGACCATTTAAAAAAAAACCTTTAATTTTAGCCATTACGAAGTTTTATAAATATCTTTAAAATAATTCTGAAGTAATAACCTAGACTTAAGAGAATGTAACATGATAATATCATAATGTAAATAGTTTGGCGGGTGTGGCCAAGTGGTTAAGGCAGTGGGTTGTGGTTCCACCATTCGCCGGTTCAAGTCCGGTCACTCGCCCTACTTATAAAAAATAAGAAATAGAAAAATATTTAATATTTAGTCTATAAGATACAGCTATGAAAAATTACTTATAAAACTAAAAATTAATTAAATTTTATGTCACGTTATAGAGGACCTAAATTACGAATTACAAGACGATTAGGATCTTTACCTGGTTTAACGCAAAAACAATCAAAAAAAGATGGTAGACCTGGACAGCATGGAAAAGGAAATGATGGTGGAAATAAAAAAGCAACTGAGTATGGAGTACGACTAGAAGAAAAACAGAAATTAAAATTTAATTATGGATTAACGGAAAGTCAATTATTTCGATATATAAAAGAAGCTAGACGACGGAAAGGTGTTACTGGTTTAATTTTATTACAATTACTAGAAATGCGTTTAGATACAATTTGTTTCAATTTAGGATTTGCGCCAACAATTGCTAATGCTCGTCAATTAGTTAATCATGGTCATATTACGGTCAACGGAAAGGTAGTTAGTATCCCAAGTTTCCATTGTCGAATCAAAGATATAATTGAGATTAAACCTAAATCAACATCACAAATTTTAATAAAAAATAATATTGAAAATAAACGATTCGGTGATATACCAACTCATTTAAAATTTGATGAATCAAAGTTATCTGGAATAGTAACGAATTATTGTGATAGAAATGAACTATTACTTGAACTTGATGAATTATTAGTAATTGAATATTATTCAAGAAAATAAAAAGTATCTTAAAGATATTAATTATGATTAAGAAAAGTCATATTTAGGTACAATTTAAAAAGTATTAAATTTTAAATTATAAAATCTATATTTATATTATGTTAAAACTAAGATTAAAAAGAAATGGAAGAAAAAAACAACCATCATATAGACTTGTTGTAATGGAACATTCGACTCGCCGGGATGGTCGCCCTGTTGATGAAGTTGGATATTATAATACTATTACAAAACAATCCTATTTTGATATTCCAAAGATTAATAAGTGGTTAGAAAGAGGAGTTAAACCGACAAAAACAGTTGCAAGTTTATTAAATAAGAATTTAAATAGTTAGAGTTTTGATTAGTTAGTGAAATTTATTTACCATGACAATAACAAAAGTTACTGAAATTACTAACTTAGTGGTTTAATGTTATAAAGCATCAAAAAACGAGTTTGATTAGAAATAATATTTACTATTTCTAATCAAAAGCAAAGTATTCTTATAAGGTTTTTTATTTTAAACGTTGAATCTGTTGAATTGCTAATCGACCAATATTGTATAAAGCCCATGATGCTGCTATTAATAATGGCGCAGCAATTACAAGTAAACGCGTATCCATAACTGATAGTCCTCTATAAATATTAAAAATTTAAATACAGAAAATGATATTAATAACTAATATTATAATTAACATTATATATAAAATTAAAAATATTGGTTATCAATCTACTCTTGATTCTCGATTTTGGAAGAATTTTTTCAGTAAAATAAATCAAATTCTATATTTTTTAATAGGTAAAATTCTTTTAAATATTAGATAAAAACTTTGGCATTGAACTATTTTCCCAGGAGGTCTCCCCCCAAGTATTTTCGTCGATTTATAACGTTTCACAACTGAGTTCGAGATGGATCAGTGTGGTTCCGCTCAGTACACTAAAAACACCAAAGCAAAAAATCTTTAAGGTATTAAAGAACCTTAAAGATTAAAAAAATTCAAGTCCTCGGTCTGTTAGGACATCTCAGCTACATACATTACTGCACTTCTACTTAATGCCTATCAAACGGTTAGTCTTACCGTGACCTTACTCACTTTCGTGATGAGAATACTCATCTTGAGGTGGGCTTCCCACTTAGATGCTTTCAGCGGTTATCCACTCCATACATAGCTACCCAGCGTTTACCGTTGGCACGATAACTGGTACACCAGAGGTATGTCCTTCTCGGTCCTCTCGTACTAGAGAAGGCTCCTCTCAATATTCTAACGCCTACACCGGATATGGACCGAACTGTCTCACGACGTTCTGAACCCAGCTCGCGTACCGCTTTCATGGGCGAACAGCCCAACCCTTGGGACGTACTACCGCCCCAGGATGCGATGAGCCGACATCGAGGTGCCAAACCTCCCCGTCGATGTGAACTCTTGGGGGAGATCAGCCTGTTATCCCTAGAGTAACTTTTATCCGTTGAGTGACGGCCTTTCCACTCAGTACCGTCAGATCACTAAGACCGACTTTCGTCCCTGCTCGACTTGTAGGTCTCACAGTCAAGCTTCCTTTTGCCTTTATACTCTAGATACGATTTCTACCCGTTCAGAGGAAACCTTTGTACGCCTCCGTTACCATTTGGGAGGCGACCGCCCCAGTCAAACTGCCCGCCTGAAACTGTTCTTTGACCAGATAATGATTCAAAGTTAGAAATCTAACATTATAAGAGTGGTATCTCACTGATGGCTCCAATATTCCCGCAAGATTATTTTCAGCGCCTCCCACCTATACTGCGCGAATAAAGTCCAATTTCAATTTCAAGTTACAGTAAAGCTTCATAGGGTCTTTCTGTCCAGGTGCAGGTAGTCCGCATCTTCACAGACAAGTCTATTTCACCGAGTCCCTCTCCGAGACAGTATCCAAATCATTACGCCTTTCGTGCGGGTCGGAACTTACCCGACAAGGAATTTCGCTACCTTAGGACCGTTATAGTTACGGCCGCCGTTCACCAGGGCTTCAGTTATCAGCTTCGCTAGTGCTAACCAACTTCTTTAACCTTCTGGCACTGGGCAGGCGTCAGCCCCCATACATCGTCTTACGACTTAGCGGAGACCTGTGTTTTTGGTAAACAGTTGCTTGGATCTTGTTATTGCAACCTTATAAAAATAAGGCACTCCTTCTCCCGAAGTTACGGAGTTATTTTGCCGAGTTCCTTAGAGAGAGTTATCTCGCGCCCCTTAGTATACTCTACCTACCCACCTGTGTCGGTTATGGTACAGGCATTTTTTATGAATGACAGTGCAAGCTTTTCTT